ATTGATTCAACCGCGAAATACCACGATGTAGGTATCTAGGGAATAGTCGCTTCTAAAGTGAATTCCCCCTAGATACATGAATTTTATTATGATCTATTCCGCGAAAATACGGATCGCGTGTTACAGATAAAAAATGCAGTTTTTTCTTTATAATTTCTAAAAAGAATATGAAATAATTCTAATAGATTTAAAACGAAAACTTATTCTTAGGTAAATTGATTGCGAAATGCTTCTGTAGAGTGTCCAATATCTGTTTTACATCTTCTGTACGAAAATATTCAATTCTCATAAGATCTTCTTGACTGTTGCTCAAAAGGTCCAATAATGTATGTATATTGGACCTTTTGAGACAATTATAGGTCCTGGGGGGTAGTTCTAATTGGTCAATAAAAATACATTTCAATGGAATTCCTTTTTTGTTTTTCTTTAGATTAGTTAATCTATTTTGAAAGGTAAAAAGGGGTAGAGTAAACCTGTTTTTATTTTCCTCGAAATGAATGTCCCCTTCCTCCGCATGTAGAAAAGGAATAAATAAATCAATCAAATTACGAGAAGCTTCATAAAGTGCTTCCTTAGGAGTTAAACTTCCATTCGTCCATATTTCTAGAAAAAGTATTTCTTGTTTTTCATTTCCATTCCCATAAGAATGAATACTATGATTCGCATTTCGAACAGGCATGGATACAGCATCTATAGGATAACTTCCGTCTTGAGAGTTATTTGTGGGGTTAATACGGTATCCGCGATCTCTCTTGATTTGTAATTCAATACGCAAATCAATTGGTTCTGTCAGGTTAGCTATATGCTGTGTTGTGTCAACTATTTCCACGGAAGGTGGTGAGATGATATCTTGAGCGGTTACGTATCTAGGACCTCTGACACAAATGGATGCGTCTCTAACTCCATACAGATTACTTCTCAATACAATTTCTTTCAAATTTATGAAAATTTCATGTACCGATTCCTCAATACCTACTATCGTAGAATATTCATGCGGCACCTTCTCAGATTTTGCACGTGTGATACATGTTCCTTCTATTTCTCCAAGTAAAGCCCTTCGCATGGCAATACCTATGGTATCGGCTTGACCTTTCATGAGCGGGGACAGAATGAAACGACCATAATAAAGACGCTTACTGTCTACTCTTGATTCAACACATTTCCACTGTAGTGTTCGAGTGGATGCTGCTATTTCCTCTCGAACCATACTAATATTATTATTTGATCAGATCATTGAATCATTTATTTCTCTTGAAATCCGTTTAATTCTTATTTTTACACACGTCTTTTTTTAGGAGGTCGACATCCATTATGTGGCATAGGTGTTACATCACGTACGAAACTTAATAGTATACCACTTCTACGAATGGCCCGTAATGCTGCGTCTCTTCCGAGACCTGGACCTTTTATCATAACTTCTGCTCGTTGCATACCCTGATCAACTACAGTACGAATAGCATTTGCGGCGGCGGCTTGAGCAGCATAAGGTGTCCGTCTTCGTGTGCCTTTGAATCCAGAAGTACCGGCGGAGGCCCAAGAAACCACCCGACCTCGTACATCTGTAACAGTTACAATGGTATTGTTGAAACTCGCTTGAACATGAATAACCCCTTTTGGTATTCTACGTCCATTCTTACGTGAACCAATACGTCCATTCCTACGCGAACCAACTCTTGGTATAGGTTTTGCCATATTTTATTATCTCATAAATATGAATCCGAAATATATAGAAAGATACGGAGATATCCATTTCATGTTAAAGCAGATCCTTTATTTTTACATGGCCCTTCCTTGAGAAACTTTAGAAAGATTATCCTTGTCTCTGTTTATGTTTCGGATTGGAACAAATCACTATAATTCGTCCGCGCCTACGGATCAGTCGACATTTTTCACAAATTTTACGAACAGAAGCCCTTATTTTCATATTTCTCACTCCTTACCTTAATTTGGAATCTATTCCTTGGAAGAAAATAAGCCTCTTGTATTTTTTAGCTTCGAATTGGATCCCCCATGAAAGGAATGTTTTCAAAAATTATCTAATCGCTCGAATCTTTGTTGCGAAGTCTGTAAATTATACGTCCCCTGGTTGAATCATACCGGCTTATTTCGATTTTGACTCTATCTCCCGGCAGTATCCGTATTAAAGTGCGTCGGATCCTCCCTGAAATATAACCTAGAATTAGATCTTCATTATCTAAACGGACCCGGGAACATACCGTTGGGAAGTGATTCAGTAATTAAACCTTCATGAATCAATTTTTGTTCTTTCATTCCAGGTAACCCCCTTGAAGTATCAACTAATGGAGGAAGAGTTATATAACTCACTTTTCCCCTCTATTTCACAAATAGAAAGTTAGAGATAAAATTAGGATACCGGAGGAGGATCACCATATATAACACAAAATTTCTCCTCCAATTTTTTCTAGTCTAGCTTCTCGATCTGTCATTATGCCTCGAGAAGTAGAAAGAATTACAATTCCCATTCCACCTAAAATCTTAGGAATTTTTTGATAGTTGGAATAGATTCGTAGACCAGGTCGACTGATACGTTTTAAAATAGTTCTATATATTCCTTTCCTAGTCCTTCTATGGCGCAAGGTTGAAACCAAGAAATATTTGTTACTTTCCTGATGTTTCCGAACGTTTTCAATAAAACCTTCTCGTAGGAGTATTTTAACAATGTTTTCGGTGATATTAGTGGATGCTATTCGAACCGTTCCATTTTTACTCATGTCAGCATTTCTTATAGAAGTTATTATATCAGCAATAGCGTCTCTGCCCATGACGAATTATTGGTGCTTCCTAATTTTGATATAATCAACATGTTTTTTTTTTACTTGAATTATTCAATTATTAATTAATAAATTAGTTACTAAAAGTATATGCGTGAGACACAATCTACTAATTTGATCCGTTTCAGATATCCTACTATAACTATATCATAGTTTCATCCACTAGTATTTATAATACCTCGGGAGCTAATGAAACTATTTTAGTAAAATTCAACTGTCTCAATTCCCGAGCAATCGCCCCAAAAATTCGAGTTCCTTTTGGATTTCCTTCTTGATCAATGACAACCGCTGCATTGTCATCATATCGTATTATCATACCGTTGTCACGTTTGAGTTCTTTACATGTACGTACAATTACAGCTCTAATTACTTCTGATCTTTCTAGAGGCATATTGGGCACTGCTTCTTTGATTACAGCAACAATAACGTCACCAATATGAGCATATCGGTGATTACCAGCCCCTATGATTCGAATACACATCAATTCTCGAGCTCCGCTGTTATCTGCTACATTCAAAAGGGTTTGAGGTTGAATCATATCATTTTTATTTGAATCCGTTATTTCAATGCAAAGAATGAGGAAAAAAAGAAATAGTGTTTGTCTATAAATAAATAAACCCGTGGTTGTTTTTTCATCCTCAATACCCCTTTTGTTTATGTTTAGTTCTACATCCTTATCCTGAAATAACAAATTGAGTTCGTATAGGCATTTTGCACGCAGCTATTGAAATAGCTGTTCTGGCTACAGTTTCGGATACTCCACCCATTTCATAAAGTATTCGACCTGGTTTAACAACAGATACCCAATATTCGGGGGATCCCTTCCCCGAACCCATACGTGTTTCTGTAGGTCTTACTGTAACAGGTTTGTCGGGAAATATACGTACCCATATTTTTCCACCGCGACGCGCATATCGTGTCATTGCTCTTCGCCCTGCTTCTATTTGTCTAGCCGTGATCCAAGCGGGTTCAAGTGCCTGAAGAGCGTATCTGCCGAAACTAATCTGATTGCCCCGACAAGATATTCCCTTCATTCTTCCTCTATGTTGCTTACGAAATCTGGTTCTTTTGGGGTTATAGTTGATGGTTTTTTCTTAATCAATCCCACCTCTACTACAGAACCGGACATGAGAGTTTCTTCTCATCCAGCTCCTCGCGAATGAAAGAATTCGATAATATTACAGATACACATGTATTTATTAATAACTGATACACTAAACTAAGTAATGGGATTTATTGATATTTCATTTATTACATAGGAAGCTGTATATACGACTAGATGTGTATATTGATAGATATACATAATGCTTCTTTATGTATATTATAACGAATCCTTATTTTTTTTATTACTCTTATCGAATCAAGACAATATTCCAATAAAAAAAAAAAATAAGGGTTTCGCGGGCGGATATTGACTCTTTCCTGTTCCATTCGTAGGATCAATCCATGATCTCTCAGAGTAAATCAATTTGTTCTTGGTTCGTTCCGCCATCCCACCCGATGAATCATTAGGATTCGTTTTTATTTTAATAGAATCTTATATAATCACAGGTTTCGTCGTTCCTATAGCTTCTCCATTAATGGTTAGGCCTGAACTCTGCAATGGAGCTCCCAACAAAATTCGTTCCCGAGCCAATCTCCTCAGTTTCTATTAACCCGGGGCTCTTTATTATTTATTATTATTTATATCAATATTAATGCTTTATCACACTGCCTTTTATGAGGTGACCATACATATTGGAATCATCTATCATTGATCTTTTTGTTCTCTCTTTCTATCACCTTTCCATTTATCCGCATCCCCCCTTTTTTTTTTATTTATTTTTCCTTCAGAATCTATAATCAGATTTTTTTTATGGAAAATCTCAGTTGTTACAACTATATGATTGATTCAGTCATATAGTGACTGTTTCTTGGGATCTCGACAATACGAAGCAATAAGTTGGTTATTAGTTTTTAGTTTATTTTTTTGTTTATTTTATTATAGTTATATTATAGTTATTAAGTTCATAGTGGGGATTTTTTGAAGCCCAACTCTAAACTCTAAAGAAAAAACTAACGAGTCACACACTAAGCATAGCAATTATATTAAAAAAAGATTAATCGATTTTTTATTCAACCTTATAGAATTAGAATTGTTTATTTTTATTTGATTTAACGGAAAAACAGAAACGGTTTCTAATTTTTTGTTAAATCACTGGTACAGAACGGCAAGATAAATAAAGGGTCTATTTATTATTCTTCATCCACAAATATCCAAATTTTTAGGCCTAATACTCCATGGATAGTTCGAATTGTATAGGAACAATGATCAATTTTAGCGCGAATTGTTTGTAGAGGAACCCTACCCTCTCTGATCCATTCGACACGTGCAATTTCTTTTCCGTCGATACGCCCTGCAATTTGTATTTGAATTCCCTTTGTATCTGTTTGTTCAGTTAATTCAATAGCTCTTTTCATTGCCTTTCGGAACGAAACTCTATTTCTTAATTGTGAAGCCATATATTCTGCAAGAATATTAGGGTGTCCATAAGGTTTTTCTATTCTTGTGGTAGCAATGTTGAGTCTTCGGTTCACAGAACGAAACTCTTTTTGTACATTCATCTGTAATTCTTCGATCCCTCGTGTTCGTCCCTCTATTAATAAATTTGGGAACCCAATATAGATTATGACTTGGATCAAATCGATTCTTTTTTGAATTTCTATGCGTGCAATTCCAATTCCTTCGAAACCTGGGGATATTCTCTTATTTTTTTGTACATAGTTCTTGATACAATTCCGTATTTTCTCATCCTCTTGTAGACCCACGGAAAAATTTTTTGGTTGTGCGAACCAAAAGGAATGATGATTTTGGGTTGTACCAAGTCTGAAACCAAGTGGATTTATTTTTTGTCCCATATTTTTTGATTATATTATCTTTCCATTTCTTTTTTTTTTTCTAAATAGGAATCGAAATCTTAAATTCATCTAAAGAAAATTTCGATTTCTCTTTTAATACAATTGTTATATGACAAGTGGGCCTTTTTATCGGATAACTACGTCCTCGAGCCCTAGGTCTTAACTTTTTCACAAAGGGACCCCCATTGACTTCGGCTTTACTAATGAATGAATCAGCTTCGTTCAAACCCATATTATGACTAGCGTTTGCTGCTGCAGAATAAACCAATTTTAAAATGGGATACGATGCTCGATAAGGCATGAGTTCCAGTATCATAAGTGTTTCCTCATAAGAGCGCCCGCGAATCTGATCAATTACTCTTCGCGCTTTGAAAACAGACATACATATATGTTGAGCTAAAACTTTTACTTCTCTATCCGAATTCGAGTTTTTTTTTTTTATCATAAGGTTTATCCCCTTTTTTTTTCAAATTAACGACGAGATTTATTATCGTTTTTCGCATGTCTCGCGAAAGTCAGAGTAGGCGCGAATTCTCCCAATTTGTGACCTACCATACGATCTGTTATATAAATAGGTAAATGTTCCTTTCCATTATGAATAGCGATTGTATGGCCAATCATTTTGGGTATAATGGTAGATGCCCGAGACCAAGTTACTATTATTTCTTTCTCCTCCCTCATGTTGAGTTTTTCCATTTTTCTGGATAAATGATTAGCTACAAAAGGATTTTTTTTTAGTGAACGTGTCACAGCTGATTACTCCTTTTTTTATTTTACATTTTAAAGATTGGCATTCTATGTCCAATAGAATATCTCGATCTAAGTATGAAGGTAAGAATAAATACAATAATGATGAATGGAAAAAAGAGAAAATCCTTTAGCTAGATAAGGGGCGGATGTAGCCAAGTGGATCAAGGCAGTGGATTGTGAATCCACCATGCGCGGGTTCAATTCCCGTCGTTCGCCCATCACATTATTTCAAATTCAAAAAATTCGATTTTCAATATTCCTATTTACGGCGACGAAGAATAAAACTATCACTATATTTTTTCCTTTTCCTACTTCTTCTTCCAAGCGCAGGATAACCCCAGGGGGTTGTAGGTTTTTTTCTACCAATTGGGGCTCTCCCTTCCCCGCCCCCATGGGGATGGTCTACAGGGTTCATAACTACTCCTCTTACTACAGGGCGCTTACCTAGCCAACACTTCGATCCGGCTCTGCCCAAACTTTTTTGGTTCACCCCAACATTACCCACTTGTCCGACTGTTGCTAAGCAGTTTTTGGATATCAAACGGACCTCCCCAGATGGTAATCTTAATGTGGCCGATTTACCCTCTTTTGCAATCAGCTTCGCTACAGCGCCTGCAGCTCTAGCTAATTGTCCACCCTTTCCAAGTGTGATTTCTATGTTATGTATGGCCGTGCCTAAGGGCATATCGGTTGAAGTAGATTCTTCTTTTTTATCAATAAAAACCCCTTCCCAAACTGTACAAGCTTCTTCCAAAGCATACGGCTTTCTAGATGTATATGATGATATCTAGACAGATGGATCTTATATGAATCATATGATGAAGTACCACATGAGTGGATATATAGGAATCCAAATCTGCCGAATCACTCATGTATGATCTTCTACATCCTAGGTCTCCCCGTTCCGTCATCTGGCTTATGTTCTTCATGTAGCATTCAGACCGAATGACTCTATGAAATTACGTCGATACTTCCACATATTACGGGTAACGTAGGAGACATCTCTATTTTTCCCCCGGGGGATCTTTATAATTACCACTGCTTAGCTTTCAATTCGCCTCTGACCATCAAATTAAATGTGAATAACCCGTCCTCCTCTCTTTGAAACAAGGGGCGCTTCCGGTTCTGTGCGTGCTTCAAACAATTTTGTCTTCTCCATATTACCATATCTCTAGAGTCAATAATTTTCTATGAGGAACTACTGAACTCAATCACTTGCTGCCGTTACTCAACAGTTTTCTGTTGAGGTCTATCCCATGGAGGTACTCAAATTGGATCAGTGATTGATTTCTAGGTTTCGTCGTAAACCTAATTGGTTACTTCCAATTACGTAAATCAATAGTTCAAACCGCACTCAAAGGTAGGGCATTTCCCATTGATATAGGAACTTCTGTACCAGAAACAATGGTATCTCCAATTATAGCCCCTCTGGGATGTAAAATATATCTCTTCTCACCATCCCCATAGTGTATGAGACAAATGTATGCATTTCGATTAGGGTCGTATTCTATGGTTACAATTCTACCAGATATGTCTTTTTCATTCCGTCGAAAATCGATTTTACGGTATAGACGCTTATGACCTCCCCCTCTATGCCTTGCGGTAATGATTCCTCTGGCATTACGACCTTTACCACAACGATGCTGTCCATAGATCAAATTATTTCGTGGATTGGATTTCACTTGACTGTCTACGGCTCCATTGCGTGTGCTCGGGGTAGAAGTTTTGTATAAATGTATCGCCGTGTTATTAAGTATTTTGCTTTAAGTTCTTTTCTCTATAAGAGGTGGAATAGAATAACCCGGTTGAAGCGTAATGATCATACGTCTGTAATGCATTGTATGTCCCATAATAGGTCCCATTCTTCTACCCTTTCCCGGGAGTCGATGACTATTCATAGCTATTACCTTGACACCAAAGAAGAGTTCGACCCAATGCTTTATTTCTGTCCTAGTTGATCCTGATTCGACATTAGAAGTATATTGATTGTTCCCCAATAACCGAATACTTTTTTCTGTAAATACTGCATATTTGATTCCATCCATAAATCCATTTTCTTCCCTATGAGTTCCAGTATCGATAAGAATTCTAGTTCTTACTGTTCATATGTTATGGTATGAATATACCATACCAATTCGGTATGTATGGATGATGAGATTCCATTGATACAGAGCCAATTCCAATAGACTTATTGAACGTTCCCATTGGCGTGCATCCAGCAGGAATTGAACCTACGAATTTGCCAATTATGAGTTGGGCGCTTTAACCATTCAGCCATGGATGCTTAACAGGGCTCGTCGTACATCGTGAATAACCAAATTCCAATTGAAATGAAATCTTTAGGAGGAATCAATGAAAATCTTTAGGAGGAATCAATGAAACGACATCAATTCAAATCCTGGATCTTCGAATTGAGAGAGATATTGAGAGAGATCAAGAATTCTCACTATTTCTTAGATTCATGGATCAAATTCGATTCAGTGGGATCTTTCACTCCCATTTTTTTCCACCAAGAACGTTTTATGAAACTCTTTGACCCCCGAATTTGGAGTATCCTACTTTCACGTGATTCACAGGGTTCAACAAGCAATCGATATTTCACGATCAAAGGTGTAGTACTGCTTGTAGTAGTGGTCCTTATATCTCGTATTAACAATCGAAAGATGGTCGAAAGAAAAAATCTCTATTTGATGGGGCTTCTTCCTATACCTATGAATTCCATCGGACCCAGAAATGAGACATTGGAAGAATCTTTTTGGTCTTCCAATATCAATAGGTTGATTGTTTCGCTCCTGTATCTTCCAAAAGGGAAAAAGATTTCTGAGAGTTGTTTCATGGATCCGCAAGAGAGTACTTGGGTTCTCCCAATAAATAAAAAGCGTATCATGCCTGAATCGAACCGGGGTTCGCGGTGGTGGAGGAACCGGATCGGAAAAAAGAGGGATTCTAGTTGTAAGATAGCTAATGAAACCATAGCTGGAATTGAGATCTCATTCAAAGAGAAAGATAGCAAATATCTGGAGTTTCTTTTTTTATCCTATACGGATGATCCGATCCGCAAGGACCATGATTGGGAATTGTTTGATCGTCTTTCTCCGAGGAAGAAGCGAAACATAATCAACTTGAATTCGGGACAGCTATTCGAAATCTTAGGGAAAGACTTGATTTGTTATCTCATGTCTGCTTTTCGTGAAAAAAGACCAATTGAAGGGGGGGGTTTCTTCAAACAACAAGGAGCTGAGGCAACTATTCAATCAAATGATATTGAGCATGTTTCCCATCTCTTCTCGAGAAACAAGTGGGGTATTTCTTTGCAAAATTGTGCTCAATTTCATATGTGGCAATTCCGCCAAGATCTCTTCGTTAGTTGGGGGAAGAATCAGCACGAATCGGATTTTTTGAGGAACGTATCGAGAGAGAATTGGATTTGGTTAGACAATAATGTGTGGTTGGTAAACAAGGATCGGTTTTTTAGCAGGGTACGGAATGTATTGTCAAATATTCAATATGATTCCACAAGATCTATTTTCGTTCAAGTAACGGATTCTAGCCAATCGAAA